TATATATGTATATATATATATATATATAATATAATATAATATAATATAATATAATATAATATAATATAATATAATATAATATAATATAATATAATATAATATAATATAATATAATATAATATAATATAATATAATATAATATAATATAATATAATATAATATAATATAATATAATATAATATAATATAATATAATATAATATAATATAATATAATATAATATAATATAATATAATATAATATAATATAATATAATATAATATAATATAATATATGGGGAGGATATGGTGGTTTTACTAGAGTTGTTTAGTTTGGTAGGTACCCTGTTTTGTAATTGTACCTATAGCTAGCATTTGTGTCAGTTTAGTTGCTCTCGGATTTAGGGGTTTGACGAGAAGTAAGTGGCTATTCGGGCTAAGTGTTAGTTTGACGGGGGGTAGGGGGGTTTAGCTAAAATAAAATATTTCTTTTTGACGAATGGTTTGAAATTACTGTCGTGAGTTTTTGTAAAAATATATGTCTTACAAGCATTAACTTAATAATACCATATCAAATTTGCAAGACCAATCAACTTGAACGTAAGTCCAGTTTCACTGAGTTGGCAGGTATCAGTTATGCGGGCCTGAGAACAGAAAGAGAAAAATAAAACTACTATATGCATTTAAGAACACAATATGCCAGGTTATAAATTTAATGTATAGAACACATTAACCAGAGGCCTTTTAAAGAGAAACGAATGAACTTTATTAATATTATGTGCCTGAAAAAACAACCAGAGGCCAGAATAGATCAGTTATGTACGCCATCATTAAAATGGGCCTGAAACTGGTAATGTTGTATCTTACTAACAAGGGTTGCTTATCTCTCGTGATTAGGTAAATTAAGAGATAAACAAATACTGAGCCATATTCATGGTGTAAAACAATTATGTAAGTTTATGTCCTTAAACCATTGATTTAATAATACCTAAATAATATTCATGTTTTAACCAGAATAATAAGTATTAATTATATTTGTTAAGTCCTAATGAGATCAAGCAGTAATATTACTAGTGATATGCTAGGGGAAAAAAAATGAATGCACGATAATACATAGCAGGGTGTAGTAGACATTTCTCTACCGGGCACGGGAGAGAAAAATGGATGTTTTGGCATTGCCAAAAGGTAGTTTAATAAAAATTCCGGTTTTGGGGACCGGGGATGAAGGCTTGAATTCTTCTTTTTTGATCACTCTAGGAAGATTGTAATCTTCAGTCTTTGGTTTACAAGACCAATGCTTTATAGGTTAAGCTACTGGAGTATTTTTGGTTTAGTATTTTGTTTTCAATTAGCCCTGTGAGGGGTATAAGTGTTAAAAGAATCGTGAAGTATAGGATGGAGGCTGTTTGGCCGATAGTGATGAATGGATCCTCGACTGGTTGTCCTCCGATTCATGTGAGTATTAGTAGATCAGCTGTTAAACATCAGAAGAGGATTTGGGTTAATGGTCGGAATGAAGCTGTACGTTGTTTTGAGGTATGTAGGGTTGGTATTATAAATAATACAAGGATGGAGGATAGAAGGGCAAGTACACCCCCTAATTTGTTTGGGATGGATCGAAGGATTGCGTAGGCGAAGAGAAAGTATCATTCTGGTTTGATGTGGGGGGGAGTGGATAGTGGGTTGGCGGGTGTGAAGTTATCTGGGTCGCCTAGAATATTTGGGGAGAATAATGTTAGGGTTAGTAGAAGGGTGAGTATTAAGATGAAACCTAGTAGGTCTTTGTATGAAAAGTAAGGGTGGAAGGGGATTTTGTCAGCGTTCGAGTTTAATCCTGTTGGATTATTTGATCCAGTTTCGTGGAGGAAGAGTAAATGTATAGCTGCTAAACCGGCGATGGTGAAAGGAAGTAGGAAATGGAAGGTGAAGAATCGAGTTAAGGTGGCGTTGTCTACTGAGAATCCTCCTCAAATTCATTGTACAAGAGTATCACCAATGTAGGGGGTGGCTGAGAGTAGGTTTGTGATGACGGTGGCACCTCAAAATGATATTTGGCCTCAGGGTAAGACGTAGCCTACGAATGCAGTAGCTATAGTTAGAAATAGTAGGATAATTCCTGTGTTTCAGGTTTCTTTGTAGAGGTATGAGCCGTAGTAAAGTCCTCGACCAATATGAAGGTAGATGCATATGAAGAAGATGGAGGCCCCGTTGGCATGTATATTGCGGATCAGTCATCCGTACTGTACATCTCGGGTGATATGGGCTACTGATGAGAATGCTAGTGAGGTGTCTGGTGAGTAGTGTATTGCCAGGAAGATTCCGGTGATGATCTGTAGGATTAGGCAGGTGCCTAGTAGTGATCCGAAGTTTCATAAAGCAGAGATGTTAGAGGGGCTTGGGAGGTCGATAAATGAGTTGTTGATAATTTTTACTATGGGGTGGGTTTTTCGCAGGTTTGTGGTCATTAATGTTTTTGTAGTTGAATACAACGGTGGTTTTTCAAATCACGGGTCTTGGTTAAAGTCCGGGCAAGAACTATGATGTATTTTATGTTTTTATTTGGGTTTTGTTTTGTTTTTTGAATGGTGGGTGTTTCTTGTAACCCCTCTCCCTATTATGGGGTGGTTAGTTTAATTTTTGGTGCGCTTTCTGGGTGTGGGGTGTTGGTTGGTATAGGGGGGTCTTTTGTCTCTTTAGTTTTGTTTTTAATTTATTTAGGGGGGATGTTGGTTATTTTTGCGTATTCATCTGCGTTGATAGCGGAGCCTTTTCCTGTAGGTTGAGTGAGTTTGGAGGGGGTATTTTATGGATTATATTATCTTTTTATTATTGTAGTTTTTGTACAAATGGGCTGTCATTTATGGAGTATTGAAGGGGTTGGTGCTGATACTGTGGATGCTGGTGGGTTATATGCTGTTCGTTTAGATTTTAGTGGGGTTTCATGGCTTTATTGTCTTGGTAGTGGGTTGCTTTTGATTGCTGGTTGAGGGTTGTTGTTGACGTTGTTTGTTGTGTTAGAGTTGGTTCGTGGATTATCCCGTGGAGTGCTTCGTGCAATTAGGTTATGATAATGAGCAGTATAATTGATAGGATAAATGAAGTTATATAGATTTTGATGAGGCCTTTTTGTGATGAAATGAGTGTGCTTGGGGTGATTTGTGATTTGGCCAAACCTTTTGGACCAATGTTTTCATATCAGGATAAGTCGATTAGGTGGGTTGCGGTGTTTTGGCTGAATTTTAAGTTAATTGTTGGGAATAAACGGTGAATTAGGGTGTTAAAATAGGCTAGTGAGTTGGAGAAGTTGTGGATGTTAGAAGGTTTTGTAGATATTTTGTTGGCTATTACAGTTAATTCTAGGGCCAATAATAAACCTAGGATTGTTATTGCTAATGCTGCAATTTTAATGTACGTTGGTATAGTTGTTGGTGGGGTTTTTAGTGGTATAGTGTTTAATGAGATGATGAGTCCGGCGATAATGCTGCCTATGGCAAGGCGAGTGATTGGGTTAATGATTATTGGGTTGTTTTCATTTAGTAGTATTGTGGAAGGGTATCGGGGCTGTCCTGTTTGCACGAATGTTATAATTCGTAAACTGTAGATTGCGGTAAATGAGGTTGCGATTAGTGTTAGGAGCAGGGCTCAGGCGTTTAGGTAGGATGTGTTTATAGTTTCAATAATGATGTCTTTGGAGTAAAATCCAGTTATGAATGGTATACCTGTGAGTGCTATATTACCAATGGTTAGACATGAGGAGGTAATTGGTAGGGGTTTGTGTAGTCCGCCTATTTTTCGAATGTCTTGTTCGTCATTGAGGTTGTGGATAATAGAGCCGGAGCATAAGAATAGTATGGCTTTGAAGAAGGCGTGTATAGAAATGTGTAAGAAAGCTAGTTGTGGTTGGTCTAAGCCAATAGTTACTATTATAAGGCCAAGTTGGCTTGATGTGGAGAAGGCAATGATTTTTTTGCTGTCATTTTGGGTGAGAGCGCAAAATGCTGTAAATAGGGTGGTGGTAGCTCCTAGGCAGAGACAGGTTGAAAGGGCTAAATTACTGGTAGTTATGATGGGGTGGATTCGGATGAGTAGGAAGATGCCAGCGACAACTATTGTACTGGAGTGTAGTAATGCTGAGACTGGGGTTGGGCCTTCTATAGCTGCTGGCAGTCAGGGGTGAAGACCGAATTGGGCTGATTTTCCCGTTGCAGCTAAGATAAAGCCAAGGAGTGGGAGGAGTGGAAGTGGGTTGGTATTGGTAAAGATTTGTTGGAGTTCTCATGTATTTATGTTTATTGCTAATCATGATATGCTAAGAATTAGTCCAATATCTCCTGTGCGGTTGTAAAGGATGGCTTGTAGAGCTGATAAGTTTGCTTCTGTCCGCCCGCGTCATCATCCAATTAGTAAGAAAGATATAATTCCTACTCCTTCTCAGCCGACGAAGAGTTGGAGTATGTTGTTGGCTGTTACTAGAATTATTATGACTACTAGGAAAGTTAGTAGATATTTGAAGAATTTTGTGATGTGGGGGTCTGTAGATATATATCAGTGGGAAAATTCTAAGATGGATCATGTGACGTATAAGGCGATGGGTACGAATATAATGGAGTATTGGTCGAACTTAAAGCTTATGTTGATGTTAAGTGTAAATATGTTTGATCAGTGGAAGTTGGTGATGATTGATTCAATGTCTAGATGGATAAAGATGATTAATGGGATCAGGGCGGTGAAGAATGCTGTTTTTACAGTTGTTTTTGTTTTTGTAACTAGCCACTCTTTGCTGGGGTGTGTGGGTATTATTAGGGGTAGTGTTAGTATGAGTAATGTTAAAAGAAGGGTAGAGTTTATTATCAGCGAAGTCATTACTTTTACTTGGAATTGCACCAAGGGTTAATGGTCCCTAAAACCAGTGGATTGCTTCTATCCTTTAAAAGTGAGGGAGCCGAGGTGGTTAGTCTCGGATATAGGAGTTAGCAGTTCTTATTGTATGACACCTCTCTCGGTCTATAAGGAGATTTTAACTCCTATCTTTAGAGCCACAGTCTAATGTTTGTTTTGAAACTATATTAACGGTGAAGGGTGTTTAGATGCCTTGGATTAATTCTGGTTGTATTATTAGTAGTGCTGTTGGTAATATATGAAGTATTATGAGTAGATGTTCTCGTGTATGGGTTGGAGGGATTGTTTTTGTGTGTGAGGGGGTTTCTCCTCATTGTGTAATGATTAGTATATATAGGGTATAGGCGGCGGCTATTAGGGTCCCTAATCCTGTTATTAGGATTGTAGTATTTGATCAATTAAATAGTGAGACGATAATGGTTAGTTCTCCTATTAGGTTGATGGTTGGTGGAAGGGCTATATTGGTTAGACTAGCTGAGAATCACCATAATCCTATTAGGGGTAGTAATAGCTGTATGTTTCGAGCTAAAAGTAGTGTTCGGCTGTTAGTTCGTTCATAGTTTGTGTTGGCTAGGCAGAAAAGTATTGATGATGTTAGACCGTGGGCGATTATAAGTGTGATAGCCCCAGTGCATGCCCATTCGGTTCGTGTTAGTGCTGCAGCAATGACTAAGCCTATATGACCTACGGATGAATAAGCAATTAATGATTTTAGGTCTGTTTGGCGTAGGCAGATAAAACCAGTTATAATTACCCCCCATAATGCCAATATTATGAACGGGTAGGAGAGTATTTTTAATGGTGGGGCTAGTGTTATTGTTATGCGGATAATGCCATATCCTCCTAGTTTAAGTAGTACTGCTGCTAGGATTATTGACCCTGCGATTGGGGCTTCTACGTGTGCTTTGGGCAGTCACAGGTGTAATCCATATAGGGGTATTTTGATCATGAAAGCAGTAAATAATGCTAATCATCATATTGTGTGAGTTCATGGGTTTATTATGTTAGGGTAGGCAGATAGTTGTAATGTGCAAATGGATAGGGTGCCGCTGTAGGTTTGCGCAGTTAAGAGGGCCACTAGTAGTGGCAGAGACCCGATAAGAGTGTAAAATAGAAAGTAGGTTCCGGCGTTTAGTCGTTCTATTTGGCCGCCTCAACGTGTAATAATTACTAGTGTTGGGAGTAATGTAGATTCGAATGCGATGAAGAATATGATTAGTTCTGTAGTTGAAAAAGCTAAAATTAATGAGATTTGTAGTAAAATGGTGGTGAAGATAAAGGTTCGTTTTCGTGGAGTTGGTTCTATGATTAGGTTGTTTTGGCCAGCTATGATTATTATCGGGGTGAGTCAGCATGATAGGATGAGGAAGGGGGCGGAAATTTGGTCTACTCCTAGGTAGCAGTTGGAGAAGACTATCAATTCTGCGGAGGGCTTGAATCATTGTAGGCTCAGAAGGGCGATTCAGAAACTATGGGCTAATGCAGTTGGTCAGAGTTGTTTTGATTTACATAATATGGTTGTTGGGAGTAATAAAATTATTGGAATTATTATTTTTAGCATTGTAATAGGTTTAGGTTTTGTAGGTGACTTGAGCCGTGAGTCCGTGAGGATGCTACAAGTAGGGATAATCCCATGCCGGCTTCGCAAGCTGAGAAGGTTAATACTAGTATTGGGGTAAGTATAAATGATGAAGCTTCTAGTTGAATAGACCATATTGATAGGGCTATAAATAGGGATAGTATTATTCCTTCAAGACACAGTAGGGTGGGGATTAGGTGGGCTTGATGTAATAAAAACCCCAAGGTGCTAATAATAAAAGCGCAAAGGGAGGTAAGATGTATGAATGTGATCATTTGATAGCCGTGAAATTTAATCACGATTGACTAAGTCGAAATTAGTTGTCTTGTGTTAGACTAGTTATCTATTCTGCTCATTCTAGGCCCCCCTGAATTCATTCATAAAGGAGGCCCAGGGTTAGTAATGCTATGATAATGAAGGCTCAGGTAAAGGTGTAGGTTGGATATGGGAGTTGAATGGCTCATGGCAGAGGTAGTAGTAGTGCGATTTCTAAATCAAATAGAAGGAATAAAATTGCTACTAAGAAAAATCGAATTGAAAATGGTGGGCGAGTGGTTTTTAATGGGTCGAAGCCGCATTCATATGGGGATAATTTTTCGTTATCTGGTTTTGTTAGTGTAAATCAGTAGTTTAGTAATGTTAAAATTGTAGGTAGGGCTAGGTAGATTATTATGATTGAAATTATTAGATTCATTACTTTTCTTTAGGGTTAAACTGAAACTTAGTGATTGGAAGTCACTTGTACTATTATACTAGAAAAGTATGAGCCTCATCAATAGATTGATACATATAAGAAGAGTCATACAACATCTACAAAGTGTCAGTATCAAGCAGCTGCTTCAAATCCAAAGTGGTGAGTAGAGGTGAAATGGTGTTTAATTTGTCGTAGTAGGCATACAATTAAGAATGTTGATCCAATGATTACGTGTAGTCCGTGGAAGCCTGTTGCGACAAAGAATGTAGAGCCGTATACACCGTCAGCAATTGTGAATGGTGCTTCATAGTATTCTATGGCTTGTAATGCTGTGAAGTATAACCCTAATAAAATTGTGAGACTAAGGGCTTGGATGGTTTGGTTTCGGTTGGTTTCTATTAAGCTGTGGTGGGCTCAGGTGATTGTCACACCTGAGGCTAATAAGACTGCTGTGTTTAGTAAGGGTACTTCAAATGGGTTTAGTGGTGTGATTCCCGTTGGGGGTCAACATCCCCCTAAGTCTGGTGTAGGGGCCAGGCTTGAATGGTAAAAAGCTCAGAAGAATCCAATGAAGAAAAATACTTCTGATGTAATAAATAGGATTATGCCATATCGTAAGCTTTTTTGTACTGGAGGGGTATGATGTCCTTGGAAAGTTCCTTCTCGTACAATGTCTCGCCATCATTGGAGTATGGTAAGTAGTATAATTGATAAGCCTAGGATTATTAATAGTATTGAATTATAGTGGAATCATATGGCGAGACCGGAAGTTATGAGTAATGCTGCTGCTGCACCTGTTAATGGTCACGGGCTTGGATTTACTATGTGATAGGCATGTGTTTGGTGGGCCATTAGATGTTTTCTTGTAGATAGAGGCACAGAAGTAAAACAAATACGTAGGCTTGAATTACAGCTACTGCTAGTTCTAGGATCGTTAGTAAAAGGAGGATGGTTCCAGTTAGGATAGATAAGGTTATTATTGTTGGTAGCAGGGCTAGTATTGCGCTAGAAGTAAGTTGAATTAATAAGTGTCCGGCTGTTAGATTAGCTGTGAGTCGCACACCTAAGGCTAAAGGTCGGATAAAGAGGCTGATTGTTTCGATAATAATAAGGACTGGAATGAGTAGGGTTGGGGTACCCTCTGGTAATAAGTGTCCTAATGATGTTGTTAGTTGATTTCGAAGACCTGTAAGTACTGTGGCGAGTCATATTGGAATGGCTAGTCCTATATTTATGGAGAGTTGGGTGGTAGGGGTAAATGTGTATGGTAATAATCCTAATAGATTGGTTACTAAGAGTATGGCTATTAGCGATGTTAAGATTATAGATCATTTGTGTCCTGTTTTGTTAATAGGTAGTATTAGCTGTTTTGTAAATAAATTGATTGTTCATATTTGTAGAGTTGACAGACGATTAGCTAGTCATCGGTTGCTTGGGGTTGGGAAAATGATTGATGGTATAAGTAGGGCTAAAATGATTAGTGGAATTCCTAGGATTTGTGGGCTTATAAATTGATCGAAGAATGTTAAGTTCATGGTCAGGTTCACGGGTTTGTATTAGTAATTTTATTATCTTTGTTAGCAGGGTTATTTATGGATAGGTAAGATGAGATTTTTGGTTGCAGAATTATGGTATATGCTAATCATGTGGAGGAGAGAATTAAGAATCACGGGTCTAGGTTTAGTTGTGGCATATCACTAAGGAGGGTGGAGAGTTCTCTTTTTCTAGCTTAAAAGGCTAGCGCTATCCTGTTTAGCTTCTATAGTGGATTAGGAGAGTATTAGTGAAGATCAGCTTTCGAAGTGTTTTAAGGGCACAGATTCTACCACAATTGGTATGAAGCTGTGGTTAGCCCCACAGATTTCTGAACATTGCCCATAGAATACCCCTGGGCGTGCTATAATGAAGGTTGATTGATTCAGCCGTCCTGGAACGGCATCTGCTTTTACACCTAATGATGGAATTGCTCATGAGTGTAAGACGTCTTCGGCCGAGATTAACATTCGGACTGGGGATTCTATTGGTATTACCACGCGATGATCTACTTCTAGTAGTCGGAAGTGTCCGCTTGGAAGGCTTTGGGTTGGAATTATATAGGAATCAAATTCAAGATTTTTGTAGTCGGTATACTCATATGTTCAATATCATTGATGTCCCATGGCTTTAATAGTTAGATGGGGACTGTTGATTTCGTCTATTAGATATAGGACTCGCAGGGAGGGCAGTGCGATGGTGATTAGAACAATAGCTGGTAGTACAGTTCAAATTATTTCTACTTCTTGAGCATTTATAGTGTTGGTGTATGTCAGTTTAGTTGTTATTATTAGTGTGATAATATAAAGTACCAGGGTGCTGATTAAGAATACAATTATCAGAGTGTGGTCGTGAAAGTGGTGGAGTTCTTCTATAATAGGTGATATTGCGTCTTGAAATCCTAATTGAAATGGGTGTGCCATTAAGTCGTAAAGGGTTTAAACCTATAATTTAACCCTGACAAGGTTAAGTAATGTGTTTTACTAACGTCTTGTAAGAAGGAAATATAAAGGTTATGTGACTGGCTTGAAACTAGTTTAAGGGGGTTCGATTCCCTCCTTTCTTGGGTTTGAACATGGGCGGGTTCTTCGTAGGTGTGGTACGGAGGCGGGCAGCCATGTAATCATTCTACATTAGTAGCTGTGAGTTCGACTGTTATTACTTTTCGTTTTGAAGAGAATGCCTCTCAGATAATAAATATTATTATAATTACTGCTATGAGGGAGATTAGAGATCCGATTGATGAGATAGAATTTCATAGGGTGTATGCATCTGGGTAGTCAGAGTAACGTCGTGGTATTCCAGCTAGGCCTAAGAAATGTTGGGGGAAAAAGGTGATGTTAACACCTGCAAATATTACTCCGAAGTGGATTTTCGCTCAAGTTTGGTGTAGTGAATACCCAGTGAAGAGCGGGAATCAATGGGTGAATCCTGCTATAATAGCGAATACAGCTCCCATAGAAAGAACATAGTGGAAGTGCGCTACTACGTAGTAGGTGTCATGTAATACAATATCTAGGGATGAGTTGGCTAGCACAATACCTGTAAGACCCCCGATAGTAAATAGGAAAATAAAGCCAAGTGCTCATAATATGGCAGCGTCTCATTTAATCATCCCTCCGTGTAGAGTAGCTAGTCAGCTGAATACTTTTACTCCTGTTGGGATAGCAATGATTATTGTTGCGGATGTAAAATAAGCCCGGGTATCTACATCTATTCCAACGGTAAACATGTGGTGGGCTCATACAATAAAGCCTAAAAACCCGATAGATATTATTGCTCAAACTATTCCTATATACCCGAATGGTTCTTTTTTACCGGCGTAGTAGGTAACAACATGTGAGATTATGCCAAATCCTGGTAAGATTAAGATGTATACTTCAGGGTGACCAAAAAATCAAAACAGGTGTTGGTATAAAATTGGGTCCCCCCCTCCTGAAGGGTCGAAGAAGGTTGTATTTAGGTTTCGGTCAGTGAGTAGTATAGTGATACCTGCGGCGAGGACTGGTAGTGAGAGCAGTAATAGAACGGCTGTGATAAGTACTGATCATACAAACAAAGGTGTCTGGTATTGCGATATGGCTGGAGATTTTATGTTAATTGCTGTAGTAATAAAGTTAATGGCCCCTAAAATTGATGACACACCAGCTAGGTGGAGGGAAAAGATAGTTAGGTCTACAGAGGCGCCAGCGTGAGCCAAGTTTCCAGCTAAGGGTGGGTATACAGTTCAGCCTGTGCCTGCGCCTGCTTCAATTCCTGAGGAGGCTAGGAGTAAAAGTAGGGATGGGGGGAGAAGTCAGAAGCTTATATTGTTTATACGCGGGAACGCTATATCAGGTGCTCCAATTATTAAGGGTACAAGTCAGTTTCCAAAGCCGCCGATTATAACAGGTATAACCATGAAGAAGATTATAATAAAGGCATGGGCTGTTACGATGACATTATAGATTTGGTCGTCCCCCAGAAGGGCCCCCGGTTGGCTTAATTCTGCACGGATTAACAAACTTAATGCTGTGCCTGCTATACCTGCTCAGGCCCCGAAAATCAAATATAGGGTGCCAATGTCTTTATGGTTTGTAGAAAAAAATCAACGGGTTAAAAACACAGGTAAGATGGCTGAATGTTTAAGCGTTGGGCTGTAGACCCTTTTATAGAGGTTCGATTCCTCTTCTTATCAGACTCCGTGGTGAAACTCATATCAAATTGCAAATTTGGAGATATACTTTTATTAGTGTCGGGGTTTTCCCGCTTTTTAGAGAGCGGGAAAAATAGGCAAAAGCCCACTGGATTGGGTGTTTAGCTGTTAACTAAATTGTTATGGGATCGAGGCCCATTTGTCTAGTAAGGTCTTAGCTTAATTAAAGTGTTTGAGTTGCATTCATTAGATATAAGATAGAGTCTTATAGGTCTTAGCAGAAACTAAGAGGTTTTATCTCTTGTTTGGGGCTTTGAAGGCCCCCGGTTTAAGTGTGGGTCAGATCCTAAGTTTCTAAATAATGGCTGATAGAGTGGGTACGATTGGGAGTAGGGTAACGGATAGTATGATTATTGGGGTGAGGTAGGATGTTTGGTTGGGTTTGTGTCGTCATTGTTGTGTAGAGCTGGTGGAATTTGGAGATAGTGTAATGGTTGCTTGGTACGAGGTTCGTAGGTAGAAGAATAGGCTTAGCATTGATGTAATGACTATTGTAGTGGCGGTGAAGCATATGTGTTGTTTAGATAGTTCTTGAATAATTAATCATTTGGGTATAAATCCTGTTAGTGGCGGTAGGCCTGCTAGTGATATAAGGATGAGTATTATTGTGGCGTTTAGTATTGGTAGTTTTGTTCATGATGTTATTATTACGGAGATTTTGTTTGTCTCTAAGAGTTCAATTATTAGGAATATTGTGAAGGTTATAATGGCGTATGTGTAGAATGTTAGTATTATGAGTTTTGGGGATAAGGTAAGAATTGTGATTATTCATCCTAGATGGGCGATAGAGGAAAATGCTATTATTTTTCGTAGTTGGGTCTGATTTAGCCCGCCCCATCCTCCAATAATAATGGATGTTAGTCCTAGTGTTACTATTAAGGGTGTGTTTATAGATTGGGTTGTTATTAGTAGTAAGGATAATGGTGCTAGTTTTTGTCAGGTGGCTAAGATTATAGCTGTTATTGTAGTGGCTCCTTGTAGTACTTCTGGCAATCAAAAGTGGAAGGGGGCTAGTCCTAGTTTGATGGCTAGGGCTGTAGTGAGGATTACACATGAGGGTGCGTTTGATATTTGGGTAATGTCTCATTGGCCTGTTTGTCATGCATTGGTGATACTAGAAGCTAGGATTAATGTTGAGGCAGCTGCTTGTGTTAGAAAATATTTGATAGCTGCTTCGATTGCTCGGGGGTGATGTTGTTTGGCGATTAAGGGGGTGATAGCTAGGGTGCTGATTTCTAGGCCCATTCATGCTAGGATTCAATGGTCACTGGAGATTGTAAGTAGTGGGCCTGTGATTAGGCTAGTAATAATGATTGTGTTTGCATGTGGATTCATTAGTATAGGAGGGATTTAAACCAACATTTTTGGGGTATGGGCCCAAGAGCTTGATTAGCTGACTTTACTAGGATATAGTATTATGGAAGTACGGGGAGTTTTGATCTTTCTGGTGTAGGTTCAATTCCTATTTTTCTAAGGAGATGAGGGGATTTTAACCTCTATTATTCACCCCATCAAGGTGGTCCTTTAACTCAGGCACGTGTCCTAGGGTGTTGGCGGGAGTCCTGATAAAGTGATTGGTATTGATATATGTCAGAAGCATAGCGCTAAGGTGATTGGAAGGAAGTTTTTTCATAGGAGGTGCATGAGTTGGTCGTATCGGAATCGTGGGTAGGAGGTTCGAACTCATAGGAATCCTGCTGATAGTAGTATTGCCTTTGAGACTAATGATAGAGTGAATAGTTCTGGAGCGTTGTTGATGTGGGCGGGATTTAGAAATAGAATGGCAGTTAGAGTGTTTATTATTAGGATGTTTGAGTATTCTGCTAGGAAGAATAGGGCGAATGGGCCGGCAGCGTATTCGACGTTAAATCCGGATACGAGTTCAGATTCGCCTTCGGTTAAATCAAATGGTGCTCGGTTAGTTTCAGCTAGTGTAGAAATGTATCATATTGTTATTAAGGGTCAGGAGGAGAATATTAAGTATATAGGTTCTTGTACTGTTGTAAATGTTTGTATGTTAAATCCCCCCGAAAAAAGGATTATGGAGAGCAGAATGATTCCAAGGGTTACTTCGTATGAGATGGTTTGAGCTACTGCCCGCAGAGCCCCTATTAAGGCGTATTTTGAGTTTGAAGCTCAGCCTGATCATAGAATTGAGTAGGCTATAAAGCTGGAAATGGAAATTAGAAATAAAAGGCCTAAATTAAGGTCAGCTAGTGGGAAAGGCATAGGGAGGGGGAGTCAGATTGATAGGGCTAATGTTAGAGCTATGATTGGTGAAATAGTAAATAATGTAATTGATGAATTTAGTGGGTAGATTGGCTCTTTAATAAATAGTTTTACGCCGTCTGCTACTGGTTGAAGTAGTCCTTGTGGTCCTACGGCGTTAGGGCCTTTTCGAAGTTGTATATAGCCGAGTACTTTGCGTTCAATTAGGGTGAAGAAAGCTACGGCGACGAGGATTGGAATTATGTATATTAGTGGGGGTATTAGGTTAATTAGTAGTGTTTTCATAATTGGAAAGGGGAATTGAACCCCTGAATAAAGGGTTTAGGCCTTTTGCACTTATACCTGGCTCTGCCATCCCAATTAGGCCCTTTTTTAGGGCTGTGGTTTGTTTGCCTTATTATTAGTTAAGCTGTTTTCATTAATGTAAGGTAAGGCTTGCTTTTAGTATGGGCCTTGTCTTTTCGGTCCTTTCGTACTAGAAAAGGCTTAAAAATTTATAGATAGAAACCGACCTGGATTGCTCCGGTCTGAACTCAGATCACGTAGGACTATTAATCGTTGAACAAACGAACCCTTGATAGCGGCTGCACCATGAGGATGCCCTGATCCAACATCGAGGTCGTAAACTCCATCGTCGATAGGAACTCTAGGATGGGATTGCGCTGTTATCCCTGGGGTAGCTTGGTTCGTTGATCAAGTATATTGGATCGTTTTGCTGAAAGCACTGTGGGCTGTAGGTCTAGGTTTAAAAGAAATTTTTTTTCGGAGGTTTTATTTTACTCCGAGGTCGCCCCAACCGAAAATATAAGTCAGATGCTAGTTTGATGTGAACCCGTAGGTGGGTGTTGGTGATAGTTGATTTGTATTTGAAGTTCCACAGGGTCTTCTCGTCTTATAATGTTATCCCTGCTTTTGCACAGGGAGATCAATTTCACTGATTATTTGTAAGAGACAGGTAGAACCTCGTTTGGCCATTCATTCTAGTCTTTATTTAAAAGACAAGTGATTACGCTACCTTTGCACGGTTAGGATACCGCGGCCGTTTAACAGTGTCACTGGGCAGGCATTACCTCTAATACTTGTGTTGCTAAGGGCTATGTTTTTGGTAAACAGTCGGGTTCGTTTATTTGCCTAGTTCCTTTTACAAATTTTAATCTTTCTTGTATGCGCTCCTGTGTTGGGTTAACAGTTGGGTCTATAGGGTGGTTTAAATGTTGTTGTTTTATAGTGATGGTTGTTAATAGTCAGTAGTTTGTCTGTTGTGACTTAAGCTAGCGCATTAGAGAAGTTTTGTCTTCTTGTTACTCATTTTAGCATTAGTTCCTCTATTTAAGTAGAGTAGCTCAATATTGTTAGGGGAGAAAATTTTCTGTTATTATTTAATAGCAGGTGGGCGGGCTTTGACGCTTTCTTAGTTGGTGGCTGCTTTAAGGCCTACGGTTGTTGTATTTTGGTGTTTTGTCCTCCGTTATTAGGTTGTGTCCTTTTTCAATTGGGCTGTACCCCAATTGAATAAATCTTAAACTTTTCTTTTTACTTTAGGTTGTTTTTAGAAGGTTTAAGGTTGAACTTATATTCTTTTGTTGAGCAACCAGCTATCACTTAGTTCGTTAGGCTTTTCACCTCTACTTATAGGTCTGTCCACTCTTTTGCCACAGAGACGGATTTAGCCTTGGTGTGGCTGCCTTTAAGTAGCTCACTTAGTTTCGGGGTTCCATACTTTAGGGCTCTTTGCTTGAATATGCTGGCTAAATCATGATGCAAAAGGTATAAGGATTAATCTTTGCTTTTTATGGCTTAGTGAATATTTCATTGTTTTTCATCTTTCCCTTGCGGTACTATTTCTATTGCTTCAACTGTCTTTTCTATCGCCTATACTAGGATGGTGAAAATGTTTTGGTTGGTTTTGGTGGGATAGTTTTGTTTGTTAAGTTTTTTGTTTTGGTTGGGCTAGGTTTTTGCTCAAAATAGTCTTGTTTTAATGTACGTCTTTCAGGTGTAAGCTGAATGCTTTTGATTAAGCTATATTTTGGGTGTTCCAAGTGCACCTTCCGGTGTACTTACCTTGTTACGACTTGCCTCATCTGTTTGTTTGTTGTAGGTTTATTTATGTTGGTGAGTTATTTGAGGAGGGTGACGGGCGGTGTGTGCGCACCTCAGGACCGACTTAAGTTAGGCGCTCTAATCCCAGCTTACTGCTAAATCCTGCTTGTGGGACTTATTTCATAGTTCCTTTCCGTGAATTAATTTCTAGTATAGAAAATGTAGCCCATTTCTTCCATCTCAATGAGCTACACCTTGACCTGACTTGTTAACTGTTTTTAGTTATTTTGCCTACTTTTATGGTCCTCATGGGGTAGGCTGGTGACGGTGGTATATAGGCGGGGTTGGCAAGAGATGGTGAGGTGGATCGTGGATTATCGATTATAGAACAGGCTCCTCTAGGGGGGTTTGAGGTACCGCCAAGTCCTTAGAGTTTTAAGCGTTTTGCTCGTAGTTCTCTGGCGGATATTTTTGTGCGTTAAATATCTAGGTTTAGGGCTAAGCATAGTGGGGTATCTAATCCCAGTTTGTGTCTTAGCGATCGTGGGCTCAAATGATTCTGCTACATTAAGGTTATTTTCATATTGTGGTAATGTATACTTTTACGTATAACAGTTGAGTGGGGGGTTTACCTTAATTTTTTAGATTGCAATTTTAGTCACATTTTACGCCGATTTTCTGTTAATTTGAGCTTCTTGTATAACCGCGGCGGCTGGCACAAGATTGACCAACTCTGTTTGCTGTAACTAAGTCAAGCTTTTGCTTATTGCTTAATTTTTATCACTGCTGAAGTACCCTTGGGGGTGTGGCAAAGCTAGGTGTTTTGGGCTGTCATGGTGTGCCTGATACCTGCTCCTTTTGTCTGATAGGACTGTTAGGGCATTTTCACTGGTGTGCTGATACTTGCATGTGTAAGTTTAGCAAAAAATAACAGTAAGGCTAGGACCAAATCTTTGTGTTTTTGGGGTTTGTAGGTGACCCATCTTGGCAACTTCAGTGCCATGCTTTGCGATAAGCTACAATAAC